GGTTCAATAATACCGCTTATCCTAGTGAGTTTTACGGGCCTACTGGACCAGAAGCTTCTCAAGCTCAAGCTTTTACTTTTCTAGTTAGAGATCAACGTCTTGGGGCTAACGTAGGATCCGCTCAAGGACCTACTGGGTTAGGTAAATATTTAATGCGTTCGCCTACCGGAGAAGTTATTTTTGGAGGAGAAACTATGCGTTTTTGGGATCTGCGTGCTCCTTGGTTAGAACCTCTAAGAGGTCCAAACGGTTTGGACTTGAGTAGGTTGAAAAAAGACATACAACCTTGGCAAGAACGCCGTTCCGCGGAATATATGACCCATGCGCCTTTAGGTTCATTAAATTCTGTAGGTGGCGTAGCTACCGAGATCAATGCAGTCAATTATGTCTCTCCTAGAAGTTGGTTAGCTACCTCTCATTTTGTTCTAGGTTTTTTCCTATTCGTAGGTCATTTATGGCACGCGGGGAGGGCTCGTGCAGCTGCAGCAGGATTTGAAAAAGGAATTGATCGTGATTTTGAACCCGTTCTCTCCATGACTCCTCTTAATTAATTCAGACACGCGATCCGATACTTAAAGTGGGAATCGATTTGATTCTCTAATAATATGGATTGGTTAGATTAAGTCCTAGCTTAAATAAAAAGTATTCTTTTTTCCTTTCTTTTCAACTCATTTAGATCTAATCTCTTTTTTTTCTGGCTCGGCTAGGTAGGATAGCCGAGCCATTTCCATTAAACACATAAATTTTTTCATCGAAAAAAGGAGAGAGATAAAAAAGGAGAGAGAGGGATTCGAACCCTCGATAGTTCTTTGCGAACTATACCGGTTTTCAAGACCGGAGCTATCAACCACTCGGCCATCTCTCCGAAAGATAATTTCTATTTTACTATTTTTTTTTTTCGCCGAATAGAAAAGGCAATAGGAGTTGATACCATCACTGTACTATAGACAGAAAGTAGGTGTGAGTCGATAAGTCTATTTATATATCTGTAATATATAGATGGATGCCAGATCTAGTATGACTATTTGTGAAGTATAAAACTATTCTCGACGCCATGTTTTAAAAAAAAAGGGGGGAAAGGAATAGTAAGAAGTCATATAGAATCAATGAATTCATGGCACAATCCCCCCATGATGCATTTTTTTTACAATTTTTTTGGTTAATAGAGGGATCAAATGGTATAGTTCTTTTGTTGGTAGCTTGGAGGATTAGAAACATGACTATTGCTTTCCAACTGGCTGTTTTTGCATTAATTGCTACTTCATCAATCTTACTGATTAGTGTACCCGTTGTTTTTTCTTCTCCTGATGGTTGGTCGAGTAACAAAAATGTTGTATTTTCCGGTACATCATTATGGATTGGATTAGTCTTCCTGGTAGGTATCCTTAATTCTCTCATCTCTTGAACCTATTTGTTCGAGATACAAAAATGAAATGAAAATGACCCCTCCCCTGAACTCTTTTGGATTTCGAAAGATATTCAAATTGAATAGAAGTCTAAATTCCAAAAATGCAAAATACAACTAAAGAAAACAAAAAATTCGAGGGAAATGAAGTCTAATGTGATAAAAAAATTAATAATTATTAAAATTATTAGATTCGAATTCGAAATGATAATTCGAAATGAATCTATTAATTCGAATCTAGTAGTAATTAGAGATAGAAATAGAAAATAGATAGAAAGAGAAAATCTTATATTATAAATCAAATGTTTTATATAATTTTCGAAATAATATTCGAAGATTATATAGACTAGAATAAATTCTAGAAATTAGCATAGAATAAAAGAATAAATTCTATATTTATATAGAAAAAAAGTATATTAACTAAAAAGTATATATTTTCTAAAACTACATCGAAATTACATAATAGAATTCTATAGAATTAAATTCCATAGAATTCTATAAATAGAGTATATAAATAGAGTATATAAATAGAAAATAGAGAATTCTAATAAGTATATAATTATATATATAATAGAATAGAGAATATTTCTCTAAATTCTAGAATAATTTCTATATTTATTTTGAATTTCTTTTATATTTTAAATAATAATTATTTATAAATAATTATTTTTATATAATAATTATTTATAAATAATTATTTTTATATAATAATTATTTATCTATTTATTTTATATAAATATTTCTTTTTTATATTTTTCTATTGATATAATAATATTGATATAATAATAATAAATAGTAAATATTAATAGAGAATATTAATATATATTAATATATAGAATTTATATATATAATAAAATTTATATATATTATATAATAAAAAAGAAATTAACTAATAAAATAAATAAACGAAATAATAAATAGAATAATATTTAGTATTTTTTAATATATAAATATTAAGTATTTGTATTAGAATAGATATAATATATATAGTAATATTAAGTATAATTAGTAATATTAAGATTAAGTATATTACTACTCTAATTAGTAGTATAATTTTTTAATATTCTAATTTTTTGGGGGGGCGGGTATTTTTAT